TGTCGGAATTATTCGTAATAAAATATTGGCTACAATTGAAGAGGTCTTATCAATAAAATTTCCATTTATCCTAGATCTAGGCATAATTAACAATCCATTCTATAATTCTTCTCATTACCCCTCGCCTCGGGGAAAATGATCCCACAAACATAAGGAATTGTAGTACAAAATAACATAAAAACAGAGGTATGATTCTTGAATTTTTAATAGATATATGGGGTAGTTGATGAGATTAAGTTGTTGTTGATAAATTAGATTTGAAAGGAATTTTTGATTCCTATAGAATAATTGATCATTCGTACTTGTACTGTCATAATATGAATGGCTCGCTATTCACTCGGTTTCTAATCAATAATAAGGATTATGTAGGAGAGATGGCCGAGCGGCTCAAGGCGTAGCATTGGAACTGCTATGTAGGCTTTTGTTTACCGAGGGTTCGAATCCCTCTCTTTCCGTTTCTGTTAATTAATCAACGTTACTGACCACAATGTATCAAATCAAATAACAATTGATACTTTTATTCCAACAGCTTTATTTGATAGAGATTCTCTATTCCTAATTCCATTACGTTGTTTGGTATGGTACGTAAAATACAAATATCGTGGAAAGAGCAAAAAGAGAAAAAAATCCTACCGCTGACCCATTTGCGATACGTGAATGAAAAAAAAATACGGATCAAGGCCCTTAGATCCATTTACTTCGGCGAAAGGAGTGACATAGACATAATTGTCTGAACTTTTTTTGTTATTTTTATTAGGTTCAAGTCTGACGGGAATAATATTCTACGACTAACAACTCATTTATTTTTAAACCGATCCATTTACTATCTATTATTTGATTTACTAATCCTTTATATTGTAATGGGTCAATAGTTAAATGGTTTGGCAATTCCTCCTGGTGGGGGGATGAAGCAATAAAATTTTGAATTAGAGCTTTCGATCTTTGTTTATTCTTTGTAGTAATAATATCTCGGGGTTTGCAACGATAGCTTGGTATATCCACTATACGACCATTAACTAAAATATGTCTATGGTTAACTAATTGCCTGGCTCCAGGAATGGTCGAAGCCATACCCAATCGAAAAAGTATGTTATCTAAACGCATCTCAAGTAGTTGTAGTAAAATCTGACCCGTTGATCCTTTGGCTTTTCCAGCGATATGTACATATTTAAGTAATTGTCGCTCTGTCAGACCATAATGAAAACGCAATTTTTGTTTTTCTTCTAGACGAATACGATATTGTGATCTTTTCCCAGAACGCAATTGATTTTTAAGATCACTTCCGGATCTGGGTCTTTTACTAGTTAATCCTGGTAACGTCCCCAGGCGGCGTATTTTTTTGAAACGAGGTCCTCGGTAACGAGACATAAAGACTCCCTTTTATTTTTTATTTTATTGAAATTTCATTTTACAGAAAAGAAATCGAAATTAAGACTGAACTAAAGGATAAACAAAGCAAAGCGAGATCTACTGAAGTATTTCAAAGTAGAATGAAATGAATTGTATTGATATCTGGATTTTTTGTATATATAGGAAGTTAAGGTTCCGTTTTATGATTTGTTCTGTCTAGATCTATTAGATCTAATCAATTTTTTGATTCTTTTTATTCTATAAGTTATTTTTTATTCATAGTTACAAGTTAACACGACGTAATAGATTGGTGACTCTACATTGAAAAAAAAAAGAGAGGAAAGATTCTCAATCCTAGAAAAAATCTATAGAGAAAAAAGCCGGCTATCGGAATCGAACCGATGACCATCGCATTACAAATGCGATGCTCTAACCTCTGAGCTAAGCGGGCTCACATAAGAGAAATAGAAATAATGTATAGGAATTCAGGAAACTCTCCTATCTTTTTAGCTATATAGCTATGAATTTCATATGAAATATGGAATTCGAAATTCTATAGTTCTAATTAGAAATAATATAACTATATATTACATAAACTAGAATATGAATTCTATTCTAATAATAGAAATATATGGTATATAAATATATGACTAATTCTAATTTTCATTCTATCATTATATATAATATATATTATATAATTCTATTTATTTTACATAGTTATAATTTCTTTTTTTTTTATGATAATACTATTTTTATTTGATAATATCAATGAAATTTTTATGATCAAATAAAAATTTCATTATTTCTTAGAGCATTTATAGCAAATTCGGTTAATCATATTTATTATAGTTATAGCGGATTGGTCCTAAGAATAAGATAAGGATAAAGATACAACCAAAATGGTAATGAAAGATTCCTCTGATTTCATTCGGAAAAGGAATAGATAGGACGAAAAAAAAACAAGAATGAATATCGACCGTTCCAGTATTACAAATCGCGCTGGAAAAAAGAAAGGCACAAGAGACGTATATATATGTGGGATATCTCTATCTATATTGAATTGCAGGTACATCAATGGTAGAATCATTTCTGATTTAAACAAATTATGGTTCATACAATAGAGAAGAGATGAAATGAAAGAGGATGTCAA